GAGAGGTTTAATTATAATCAATAGGTTAAAATATTTTAATATTTTAACACATGTTAAGTTAGTTTAGTATTAAATTAATCAACGGAAAATTATAAATAATTAAATATATTATATAGATCATGTATGTGCAATGTGCAAAGGATAACCTGAATTAAGGAATAGGCGGTTCGAACGCCTAACACACCACGTGTAAAATGGTAACTCTGCCAATTGAGATAATTCCTTGATTGGGTCGAATATGAGTATTAACTATATAATAATTAATATTAAATATCCTAACCAACCCTGATCAATAAAAAAAAATTTTTTTTTTATTTTAATTTGGTTTAGAATCAGTAGAATTCTCGTTGCTTTCAGCAGAGTTTTCGTTTACTTGTGAATTTTCGTTATCATTTGTTTGTAAATTTTCGTTACTATCTGTTTGAGAATTTTCACTTTCACCTATTTGTGAACTTTCATTTGAATTAGTTCGGGAATCTGTAGGAGGTACTATTTCAGATTCATAAACAACTTCCCTATGAGCATTGCTCATATAAGCTGCAAGTCGGAAATTAGATTCTAATCTAAATAGTTCAGATCTTCCTCCACTAACATTTTGAACAAAATCATGTTCTCTATCAGCCTCTAGGGATTGTTGAGTATAAACTGCATTTTCTATAGTTTCTTGACGATTTATAGGATTACCATCCCTATCATGAGTTTCACCCCTATTTCACCGATCTATATTATCTACTAGACGTTCATAATCTGATTTTAATTGTTCAACTCGTGCTGCAGTATATCGCGAGTGTTCAGAAGAATTTGAATCATTACCTGATTGAGACCCTTCAGATACATTACCTTGTTGTGAACTTGCAGATGTAGGGCGATTACCTAAATTATCGTTTGGATTTGACATATGAACATGTGTGGTATTTAATTGTTCTAATTTTTCGGATAATGTTTTATCATGAGTACCTGTACATATCATAGGTATAAAATGACTTTTAAATAACAACATAAAATCTTTTAAAAAATCTGCTAATAATGCTAAGCCAGATAAAATTGTATAATCAATATACATTGTTATATCAAAATTAAATACTAATATTAGTGTTGATTTTATACACCAAATCATGGTACATATAAAAGATAATCTAATTAATTTTTTTACTAATAGTTAAAAACTTAATTTCGACTGTAAAGTTGTTGTTTTCTGTAAGGGTTCGATAAAGTTTAAGTGTTGGACTTTAGGAGTTTTTTGTTTTATGTTAATAACAATTGCTCCAACCATAGCAAGTAATAATACACTAGATATTATTATAAGTCAAATAGCGAAGTTACTGTACATAATATTACCTATACTTGTAATATGTGGCACAGCCGCTAGATAACTATCTCAATTGCCTAGTGCATTAGAAAAAATATCTCAAGAAAATATTTGATTTTCTTGAGGTAACAATGTATAACTTACATTACCAAATATTAAAGTAATTAAAAAAACTAAAGGTATACTATTTTTAGTATCATGTGTCAATTCTGAAACTCTAATATTTATTAACATAAGTATAAATAGAAACAATATTGATACTGCTCCTACATAAACCAATAAATAAGACAATCCTACAAAACTTATACCTATTAGTATAAGATAACTACCTATAATAATAAATAAGCCTATTAAAAACAATACCGAAATAACAGGATTTCTAACTGTTATAACAGATATTGCAAATAATATAGATGCAATATATACTGTACTTACAGATAAAGGATACCAACCGCTGAAGAGATCATATACATAGAATGTATTTATTGTGTTTATTGTATTTATCATATTTTAAAGTTTTTTTTTACGCCGAACACTAGGTAATAATAATAGCCTAACCATATCAGTCCAATTATTGTCTGTCGCCCAAACTTTTCCAAAATATTTTACTTTGGAGAAGAAATTTCCAATAGGCCTACTAGTTAAATGATCGAGAATTAACATTTAACTAGGAGAGGGAATCGAACCCTCAACAGTAATGCATGAAACTAATATTTTAGACCATTAAACTATCCTAGCGGTTGATGGATGGATACCCTGATTCGAACAGAGAGCAAACTATACCACAAATAGTCATTCTAACCCATTGAATTACATCCATCTCCATTAAAGGGGGGGATCAGAACCTGTCAAATCATTCAATTTCTCTCAATTTTCTGTCCACTTTATGTTGAGGTGACTCGAACACCTATTTCTAAATACCAAAAATTTATGACTTACCTTTAGTCTACAACACAGATTAGTAAATTATAATAATATTACTAAAAAAATTTAAAGTAGATCCGACTTGAACGGATAAGATTTAAATCAAATAGGCCTAAACTATTCATGTCTGCCAATTCCATCACTACTTTTCAAAAAAACATTAAATGCCCAAAATAAGATTCGAACTTATAACCGCAATACCTTCAATATTACACTCTACCTAATTGAGTTATCTGAGCTATGGAGGTACCAAGATTTGAACTTAGAACCTTAACGTGCAACATTATAGTTTTACCGTTAAACTACACCCCCTAATTAAAAGTTATTTAATTGTATATTTTATCCGAAGAAAGAATCGAACTTTCACGATTTGTATCAGTAAAATTTAAGTTTACCCTGTCTACCAGTTTCAGCACTCGGACTTTAGGGCTAGAAAGGGTCGAACTTTCACTAGAACTATCATGAGCAGTATGCTCTACCATTTAAGCTATAGCCCTTAGGTGGGCGAAAGAATTGCACTTTCATATACAGATCATGAGTCTGTCATGTTACTATTACATTAACCAACCTGTAGCCCAAGAGGAAATTGAATCCTCATCTCAACATTGAAAGAGTCGCGTCTTAACCTTTTCGACTATTCGGCCAAGAGCCCTGTGCAAGTATCGCACTTACTTATACCGACTACAAAACGGCCACATTACTTTTATGTTAACAAGGCTTTAACCTTTAAAAGAAAATCTACTTTTAAGAGATAAATTCCCCTTTAAAGACCCCTTATGGTAAAGATAACTTTCCTATAAGGAAATATTTTAACTATTAGTAATTAAAAAAATTAGTACTTTTCACCTTAAAAAATCAAAATTCTTACAGTTAAAGCCTTAAAGGTATAAAATATTAATTATACAGAAGTTATCTTGAATAAAATCAATTTTTATACCACGTAGTATTAGACCACGTTTATAGAAAAGTATTCTAAGAAAAATTTCATGCCTATATTCATTCAGCAATTATTATGTATCAACATAGCTTTCTTGTCATGCCTGTGTTAATTTTCATTATTATTGTGTATAATTTGACCTGCACTTTAAATGTTAAAAACATTTTTAATATAAATCAGAATCACAAACAACATGTATACTATAGGTTGACTTACCCTACGTTCCTTTCGTACAAGGGGGCTTCTCTTATTTTACTTTAATTTCCTCTAGAAGATAGAAACCATACTGTCTCACGACGTATTTAACCCAGCTCGTGTAGCTTTTTAATGGACGAACAGTCCAACCATTCATATTCCTTGCGTTCATGTGGATAAGCTAAGCCGACATCGAGGTGCCAAACTGCGCACTCAATTTGAACTCTCTTGCGCAATAAGCCTGTTCAATAATGTTATCATAAGGATTTCTTCCTTATTTCCATTTTTTACAAAATGGCTCAGACTATTTATTCATCCGTATTTTATTTTTTTTTTTAGTAACTTGCTATTCAACCTGTTAAACCAAATGCTCCTATACGTACATTAGAATCTATTCTTCCTTTTTCCACATTTATATTATTATAACCTCTGGATAGAGAAGATGAATAATTTCTATGTGCAGAATATGCATTTTTAAGTGTTCCTTTATATTTTCATTTATGTATGGCTTTATCAGCTCTATACCTTTTAGTTAATCTACCTGCAATTTTTATAAACACTCCAGCTAAAGTTTTGTTTTCTAAATTACTCAACACTGATCCATCTATATTTTTATCAGATCATATTTTAGATTTTGTATTATTAACTAAAAATCTATTTAACTGGTCTGTATGAACAGAATATTGGTTCAATTTTACATTTTGCACTCCTACGAAAGATTTTATTTCTCCAGATAATTCTGTTTTACTTAAAATAGGTACCCTTATTTTCTCCATAGCATATCGTAAAGGTATGTGATATCTACCTCTAAATTTAGGATTTTTTACCTTTGTTGCTATTATTTGTAATAATATATTAGTACTTAAATAATAATGTTTCAGTGTAATAATGTTTCATTCTATTTTCTTTTTATATATATTTTGCATGAATTCTGTTAGGGGGTGTAAATACATTTCATTGTATTTAAATTCATTAAATATCATTTTTTGTTTAAATTTTAAATACATTAATTCTTTACTAAACACATTTATTAAATAATTATAATGCTGAATTTTTAACATTTTTAATAATATAACCAGCTCTTTATTCTGCTTTTTATATACAAGGTTAAATATTTTAGATCTCTGTTGAACCATATGAGTATATTTATTCAGTTTAAGTCATTTTATAATGTTTATATAAAAGTTTTGGCTTTTATTATAAATAATTTTATTAGTTCCTATATATAAGGGGAATTTTTTTTTCAGTAATCTAAGTCTGGGAAACTTAGCTAAATCACTTTTTTTAAAATATTTATTTGATTTGACTAAATAATTTTTGGATTTTTTCATCTCTAGATTAGGCCCTCAAGTAAATTCAAATAATTCTAATTTTTTTTTATAAAAGTTATATGTTCTGTTATAAATATAAATAGTTATATTTAATTTTTCATTATTATAATGCTTTATTTCGGGATTACTGATTCATATTTTACGACCTGATGTACGACGTATTTTCTTATATATACGTGTCTGTATTTTTTCTTCAATTCAATTATTAGTCATGTTAAAGTATCATTTAAATAATTTAAAAGTATAATTATACACAGCTGGCAAAAATTTCGTATGATTTCTATTAAAACTATATAAACTATTATACCATTCTTTATTCATAGGAATATCTCTTTTATGTATCCGTACTTTTCCCCCTTTTTCATTGGATAACTTTGTCGTTTTGTTTTTTTTTAATAAATTAATAAGGTTTAACAATAATAGTATTTAGTATTATAACATTAGCATTTTACTTAAATTTGAAATTTATTTCATCTATTTATTATCTAGATGATTATACTTAAAAAATAAAAAAAAAATAATTTAGGAAGCTGGATTTTTAATGTAGTCGTTGAACGTGCATCTTAATAGATGATTCGCTTCAAATATACAAACAGCATTATTTGAAATTTACCCAGTTTATAACTATATCTTATTGACATAGAGGACTATAAGTTAATCCCTAGCGTAGCTTTTCCAATAATCCAAGACCTTTCCTTTAAGCATCTCGTGATCCTATGCCCCGCGTTAGGCGCCTGAATAACTTGTAAGTTAAACAGTTTAGCAAGAATAAACCATTACAGCTTGATATAGTATTATTTAAAATCATTAATGATATAAAATGTTATATGTTAATTATTAACATTTATCTTACTGCTATTATTTTGTGATAGTGAAAATCTTACTCCAAATAAAAAAATATTTAGGTTCCAACTCAAATAGAACAGTACAGGATAAGGAAAAAGTTCAACTTTTTCTCAAATTACGTGTTAAAACTAATATATTAATATATCTACTTTTAACTTTAAAGTTAAAAGTATGTTTACTAGTTTAATTTTAGATATACCCAGTTACTATTTATGGGATCTGTGCCCCGCATAAACTACCCGCTAGCGATTGTTCCTTTTTAGGTTGTAAACGTAACCAATCAAGTAAAGGTATTTCATTGTTATTTAATCTATTACCTTATATACTAATACTTATCAATTACGTCCTATAACTAGTAGTAGTAAAGCTGCATAGGGTCTTCTCGTCTATCTAGAGGTAAACTGTATCTTCACAGTTATTCCAATTTCACTGAGCCAATTATCGAGACAGCTGTTGTATCGTTAAATCATTCATGCAAGACCGCATTTAACGGCCAGGGTATTCCGCTACCTTTGGACCCTCATCGGTAAGGCCGCCATTGATTGGGGAATCTATCAATTCCTATCTACTTTTGGTTTTCGTAAGGTAAAATACTATATCCTGCCAACATTTGGCAGAACTCACACTCTCTACTTCAAATTTACTTTTTTGCAAAGTGCTTTGTTTTAATTAAACAGTCGTACAACACCATTCTGTGCCTCCTCCCCTTTACTTGATATTAATCAAGATTCGGTGGCCCACCTTCTCCCTAAGTTACGGAGTCAATTTGCCGAGTTCCTTAATAATTGTTCACTCAAACGCCTTCGTATTCTCTACTAGCTTACTGGAGTAAGTATTTAGGTACGGTTAATGTAATTTATAATTAAACCTTGTTACGTTTAATATTTATTAAATTTTTTTCCAGAACAATACACACAATATATTGTTATTTAATCTTTAATTACGTTTTGCTCATCGTTTATACCATTAGGTTGTTCTAATTTATTAACTTAGAGGCCGATACATTAAATATAACCATAAGCTTTAGGCGAGGGTAATTACCCTTTTTCGTTACTCATGTCAGCATTATCTATAGAGTCCTTTTTTAATGTTTAAAAAACATTAGTTTAAATATGCCCTATGTTCTGCTACCCTATATACATATATGTATATAGACAAGGTTTCGGTATATTATTTTGATCCGTTAAATCTTTGGTGCCTCTATGCAATATAAATAAACTAGTGCTCTGTTACGAGATCTTTACAAGATGGCCGCTTCTAAGCCTACTTACTAGTCGAATCAGATAAACACTACCTTAATTTCACTTAATAATAATTTTGGAACCTTATTAACTCTTGTTCTGGGCTGTTTCCCTTTTGACATACAACCTTATCGTACTATGTCTGATAGTTCATATTTTATCAAAGCCCTTCCGAGAGCAAATACATAATTGTATGGCTGTCACACCCCCGCAATAATAAAAAACTAGTCTTTAGTCGAATATTATGATCACAGTGCTGTACCTTCCTTGATAATTTATAAACCGCCTACTCATATAGGTTTCGCAGAAAACCAGCTATACTAGTCAGAATTATCTTTCACTTACTTACCCCAATTCATCGGATATCTTTACAACGATAAACCGTTCGGACTTCATTCCTGATCGGGGTAATATCACTAGTCTTCGGGTCTAATAATAAATACTTTTTATTATATTATAATTGGGTTTACTTCGCACGATGCTCGCATATATTATTAACTTGCTGACCCATTATACAAAAGGTACGCTTTTTTATTTTTTTATATTAATAATTAAGCTGCTTATAAAACTACTCTATTTTTTCTTTCCCTCACGGTACTATACTCTATCGCTTATATATTATATTTAGCCTTAGAGGAAGGGTCCCCTATTTTCAAACAGATTACTATCCATTTTACTTAATTTTTGGCTGATCTACTTTCATTCACATTAATCACAGAATCTCTTTTGATTTTTCCTCCTAAAGTTACTAAGATATTTCAATTCACTTTGTTTATTACATAATTTCTCTAAGGATTCAAACCAAATGGTTAAATTACTTCCTTTAATATATAGCTAGAATTTTTAAATAGTCTCTTTATATACTTTTTATCATTTTAATGATATAATAGATATTTTTTATATTATAACTTACCTTTGGGTAAGGTTCCCTTTAGCAATTAAAGGCCTATTCTTTAGGTTTATTCGGGTTATTATGATTTGAACATAACTACTCCTCAACCCAAATGAGGCGCCTAACCAACCTGGCTCTAACCCGTATTGTAAACAGAGAATATCCGATTCGAACGGATGTAATAAATGTTATTAAATAAGTTTCAAGCTTACCGCCATTAACCGCTCGGCCAATTCTCTAGTCTATTGTTAGTTTGTATAACATAGATTTATATCTGTGAGACAACATCGTGTTACGTATTTTAGCTAGATCTTTAAGAAATAAATAGAATTTGTTGTCTATACTTATAAGATTATTTATAATTATAAGTTAAATAATCATTATCTTGTATTTCTAATGTTAAGTTATTTATGCTTCTTTTACATTACAATTAATGTTAAAAAAGCTATAAAAAAATTATCTAATTCCTCAGCGAATTGAACGCTGATATCATTCTTATCAAGAATGCACTTTAACCTATTAAGTAAAGGAATCTTTAAGTAATTTTTTAAATTACTTAAAAGTTAAATTTTTAACTTGCTCATTACTCAAATCACTGTACAGGTAAAATAACAAACTGAGGATACTCGTCGACAATGATGTTTTCTAATCTTCTTGATACTCTTATAAGAACATTAAGCGTTAGTCTTAATCTTTCACTGTCTGCGACTAAAACATGATACGAATCATTAAATTGGTCGTTACCACCAAATATAGCGGCTTGTTCCATATGATTAGTTATTGATTGTATACAATCAAATATGTTTTCTCCGTGTCTGAATAACTCTATCAGATTTTGATATCTACTAATAGTTTCCTGTATAGGTATAAGAGGATCTGTAGGTTCAATCGACGACACCCTTTCAAGGTATCTTCTAATGAGTTGCGTTACCTGATGTAAATCATTATGAAAAAGCATAAATTGATTTACATCGTAATCCCGCATATCCATCCCAATAAACGATACATCTGCTAATGGAGAGTAATACTCGTAAAATTGAGTTAACAATACAAGAACAAAAGGAGGTAATAAAACCGTGTCTTGATAAGTAGGAAGGAAGTCTAATTGTACTAATTGTGGCAATTTTGTTTAGATAAATTTTTTATACATATACAAATATATTGTATATTTCGTATAACAGTCCAGATTAAGATCATAGTTAACATAAAACGTATAGTAAGGCTAAAGAAATATTAATATCATAAAAATATAGTAAAAAAGTCTAAATTATGTTCTACACAAAAAAGTATGCATAAAATGACCATTTTAAAAATCAAGATGATAAAAAAAGCAAAAAGGGTGTTCCTACTTCTCGTGGAAAAAGTAGGAAGAGAAGGGAAGGAATTGAACCTCCGACAGTAAAAACTATTGAGTTTACAACTCAACCCGTCATACCAACAAACGGAACCTTCCTTGAAAGAACTTTTTAATTCCAGCTACTTTTTCTCTTTCACTAGGAATATATTTCTTCATTCTTTCCATGAACCAGGTAAACTGTATAAAGAGATAACAAGAGTACTCGGATTTGAACTGAGAAGTTAAAGGTTGAAGCTTTCTATTTTACCATTAAATTATACTCTTAAAAATAAAGCTTTTAAAGTGAATCGAACACTTATCTAGATATTAACAGTATCCCGCTCTACCCTTGAGCTATAAAAGCTTAAAACGTAAGTAGGATTCGAACCTACATAATATGTGTCCGTAGCACAATACTTTACCTATTAAGATATTACGCTTTTTATTCGGAAAAGAGATGATTTGAACATCCAGGTGTAATTTACACAATATTTAGCAAATATTTTGTCTTACCTATGACTACTTTTCCTACAACGGGTTAGATCGGGATTGAACCGATATTTTTTTCAATGACAATGAAAACCTTTACCAATTAAATACTAACCCCTTTCTATACAGTCAGTCGAAATCGAATCGACACACATCGTGTGGAAGACGAACGGTCTACCATTAACCTATGACCGTTACCATAAATTGTATAATTTATTCTACACAAATGTAATTTTTAAGACCTGTAGGGGTCGAACCCACATGATGATGATTAAAAGTCACATATTTTACCATTAAATTAAAGTCTCTTTACCTATTTACACGTTAACATGGTAAAATTTAAACAACTTTATTTAAGTTGCATCTTTTAAAATTTATCACGGTTCACCAGTAGCGGTTAAGTAATCCATAGGTCTTGCAGGAAGTTTTTTTTGACCGGTACGATTCAAAACATTAGGATATATTTTTATTTCAAGGTCTTTTCTAGACTGTCGTAAGTAATATAATGCTAATGTTTGTGGACGCGTATGTAAGCGAATTTTTAGCTCTTGGTTTAATACAGCGTCGTCCGGAAAGGAAGGATCATAAACATCCCTCTGTTTATAATTAGTCTCAGCTCAATCATAAGCAGCTTGACGTTTTAATCTTCGTATTAACTCTTTATCTTTTTCTTCATCCTTTTCCTTTTGTTTTTGTTGCTCTACTTTCCAGTCCGGTATTGATTCTCTTTTATTTAAAAGGTCTTTTCATGGTAGCATGAAAAAAATACCCATAAGTAAAATAAGAGGATACACTAATATATAAATATTATCCGTAATAGGGCTAGGAGCAATTATCACGCAACTTAACGATGTTAAGTTGCAAATATTATTTACTAAATAATTAAAACAATCTTCAATAAAATTAAAGTTTCAATTAATTTCATTAGTGTGAAAACTAATAGGTAATAATATTATTGATTTATTAAATTTTATTGGTTTTATTAACTTCCCCAATAATAAATAGATATGTACAAAACCAGTCATACTATATCTACAAAGTGTCAATACAAAATTGATGCTTCTACTCCCAAATGATGGTGTTCTGTAACGTGATAGGCAAGAACACGCCACAAACCCACAGAAATAAAAGCAGTTCCTATTATTACATGTAATCCATGAAAACCAGTTCCAAAATAAAAACAAGATCCATAAGTACCATCACTTATAGTAAAAGGAGCAACAGTATACTCAACACCTTGCAATAGAGTAAATATTGCAGCTAGCAAAACTGTATATACCATTCCCTGAAGAGCCCCCTTTCTATCGCCTTTAATTATACTATGATGTGCATATGTAACAGTTACACCTGAGGATAATAATATTATAGTATTAAGAAGAGGAAGTTCAAAAGGATTAATAGATTGTAAGCCTAATGGAGGTCAATGAGCTCCAGATTCTATAGTAGGAGATAATGAACTATGAAAATATGCTCAAAATATACCTAAAAAAAACAAAGCTTCTGAAATTATAAATAATCCTACACCCATAGTTAATCCTCTTTGAACGGCTAGAGTGTGGTTACCTAAATAAGTTCCTTCGCTTATAACATCTCTTCATCAAAGAGACATAGATAATATTAGACCCGACAAGGCAAAATAAAGAAAATATAATGCAGAAAAAAATCCGTGTATAGATAATACAAGTGATGTAGTTAAACTAAATAAAGTAGCACTCGTGTTTAAAGGTCAAGGAGAAGGAGATACAAGATGAAAAGGGTGAGCTTGAAAATTACTTCTAATAATATTTTTCATTAACAATGATATATGAGATAAGGATGATAAAAAAGCAAAAAGGGTGCATAAAAATAGGTGCGTAAAATAACTAGGAAGGGAAGGAATTGAACCTCCGACAGTAAAAACTATTGAGTTTACAGCTCAACCCGTCATACCAACAAACGGAACCTTCCTTGAAAGAACTTTTTAATTCCAGCTACTTTTTCTCTTTCACTAGGAATATATTTCTTCATTCTTTCCATGAACCAGGTAGACTGTATAAGGTCATCTGTCACTTTCTCTTTTATATCTGCATTGTCATTATTCCCGTGCAACTTCCGCTACACGAACCGTATTTCGACTTAACACCAATTAGAGATACACATACGAAGAATTTTCTTCTATTTTTTAATCTATTCATTTAAATTAAAATAAAAAAACAATCCAAACTTATTGCATACACTCCTTTCAGCGCCTGACGAGTGGTTAGTACCTACCTGGGGTAAAGTCCACCGTGCCATACTTATACACGATTACTCGTAATTCCTTATTTATGTAGTCGAATTTCAGACTACAATCCATATTATATCCTATTTTAAAGATTAGCTAAATCTCACGATTGTGCATCTTTTTGTCAAGGTTAAATGTGGCACGTCTATCGCCCACAATACTGTCAATTTGTATGTTTGGCCATGATGACTTGTCATGTTCCCATATATTAAATTCGGAAAGGGTACATATGCCGAAGTTAGTACTTTACTTTAAGTAAAGTCAGGGATTACGTTGATTTCTGGAGCAAACCAGTTCTCACGATATCAACTGTAGACAGCCGTGCAACACTTGTCCGCTATATGTTTATATATAGCTATTCACACTGTGGTAAGGTCCTTTGTGGGCCATCAAATTAAATAACATACTTCACTACGAGTTCCAGAAACGGTCTAGTGATTTCAGTTTATATGTTGCCATATTACTCTTGAGGTGGAATGCTTTCACTTTAATTTATACATAAAAAATTCTTCTTACATATGGCATTCATCATTGTCTGCTCTTAGTACTGGGGTAACTAATCCCGTTGCTTTTCTTGAGCCTTCGTCCCTCAACGTCAGTTTTTACATAAGAACCTGTCTTCACCTAAACCAGTTACTAAGTTGTATCAACAGATTTTATCCCTACACTCACTGTTCTGGATTCCTTACATAAAACTCTAGTAAATAAGTACATATATCTATAGAGATAAAAGCTAATATTTACCGTCTAGGTACCCTTTAAACCTAATAAAGATGAATAACGCTGGCCTTCCATGTCTTACCGCGACTGCTGGCACATGAGTTGGTCAAGACCTTGAAGCAAATTATGTCATTATCAAAATTTACTTCGAACTATTCGCTTAATGCCCCACATTCTATTAACATGGTAACCGCTCGTGACTTCGGTTTTTCGTTCCTTCAAGTTGCTGGTTCAGCCTTTAGGCTATTGACCAATATTCCTCACTGCTGTTAATAGTGGGCTTTTTTCATGCCACACTGTGATCAATTAACCTTTCAGCCTTGATTACGAGTATTATTGCCATCTATAAGATATATAACTTATGAAGTGTCTACTCGATACATTCACATCCTAGAGCAAATGTTGTTACATTCTTTGTTAATATAAGCTATTTTTATGGCTTACTTTAGGGTTTCGTCAATGTAATACTCACCTGTACACCACTAATCACTACTTATTGATAGTGATTCGTTCGATTAGCATGTGTCAAGCATTTGAGTAGCGTTCAATCAGAGCCATCACCAAACTCAAAATTTAATGTTTTATCTAGTTATTAGATAATCTATGAATAATAATATTTATTATTCATTATGGATAGTTTTTTCTAATCAAAATTTGATTTTTGTGTTACGTTATTATGATTTGAATATAAAGAATAAAATTAAGCCAGGTTCTGTTTCATATATATTTCTATATTACTGCCTATTTAAAACCATTTCATATTTACTAATCTCTGTATTATTAAAAATCTCTTCTTTTCTGTATGGCTTTGGACTTTTCTTAACGTTATGTTATTTTTTTTTATCTAAACTTTATGTTAATTTAAGTAAGAACTTTCATATATTAGTAAAGACACACTATAATGTAATCCATCTAATATACCTCCAGGGTATATACCAAATACTAGGGTAGCTATTACTAAACTAATTAATATTGAAAATTCTCGTATGTTGGAGTCAGGAACATTAAATTCAAAATACTTACTATATGAACCTCCAAAAGCTATACGGTTAAACATATATATAGTATACGCCGCTGAAAATATTATAGATAGGCTAGCCAAAACGGCTAAGACAGGCATCCTTTCAAATGCACCATATAGAGACATAAATTCTCCTAGAAAATTTAAAGTAAGAGGTACTCCACAATTACCTAAACAAAGTATAAAGAATAATATAGAAAATACTGGCATTATTTGTGTAACTCCTCTATAGTAAGTTATAACTCTTGTTGATGATCTATCATATAATATTCCTCCAGCACATATGAATAGACCTGATGATACAAAACCGTGAGCTAAGCCTAATAATATACTTCCTTCTATACCGATAGAAGTATTACTAAAAACTCCTATTAGATATACAGCAGCATGTGACACTGATGAATAGGCAATTAATTCTTTTACGTCTATAGTTCTTAAAGTACTAAAACTTGCATATATTATGGTTACAACTCCAATTAAAAATATTACGTATGTATAATTAATAGAAGCTTTTGGTAAAATAGGTAATATTAATCTTAATATACCGTATAAACTTAATTTAAGTACTATTGCCGCTAATATAATACTACCTGAAAGAGGTGATTCTACATGAGCTTTTAAAAGTCACGTATTTAAAAAAATAGTGGGGGTTTTCACAGCAAAAGCTATAAATATACCGTAAAATAAGAATAATTGGGTAGAAAAATTAAAATTTGTTTTATATAAGGTATCTAAGTTAGTAGTTCCCATAATAGTAGACATTGTTAGTATAGATAGTAATAAAAAAAGTGAGCCTAGCAATGTATATAAAAATAAATAAAAGCTTGCTCTTATCTTATTACTTGACCCATATAAACCTATAAGTACAAATAAAGGAGGTAATATACTTTCAAAAAATACATAGAACAGTAAAATATCTAGTACCAGAAATACTGTTATAAGTAAAGTTTCTAACAATAATATTATTATAAAAAAAGATTTTTCATCATGTGTAATTGAAGATCAATTAGATAGTATCGATATAGGTATTATCATTGTCGTTAATAATACAAAATATACAGATAAACCATCTAGACCTAAATATATATTAAGTATATTAATATTATGTTCTTGTTGAACAAATTGATACTGATTATTAGAATAATCAAACATTATATATATAATTAATGATAATAGTAAATTTATTATTGATGTATATAAAGCTATTCGTTTTATTAATTTAGTATTAGAAGAATTAATATTAGATATAATTATTATACCTATAATGGGTATAATAAGCAAAGACAATAACATACATCTAATATTATAAAATTTACCTTTATTATGATAATTTTCATATGAAAAATTATTTAATTACAGGTTATGTTATAATTTTCGATTATAGTCGTCTTTTATAGAATTAATTATAATAATATCATATTTATTGGTATGATTTGAAAACTAAAAATTATACATGGTACTATTACTACAAATGATATAACTAAAGGTAATAATATTGTTCAACAATAGGACATAAGTTGATCATATCTTATTCTAGGAAAAGAAGCTCTAGTTCATATAAAAATAAAAACCATTACGCAAGTTTTAAGTCCTAAACTAAAGGCATACATTATACTTTCTAAAAGTATTTTACTTATTTCTTGGGTTTTATATATTTCATATGATGGATCAAGTGCATCATAGTATATTTCCCATAATAATGATAAATCTATTAAATTGTAAAGATATCCTCCTAAGAATAATGTACTAATTAATATACACATAAATACAATACTACCATATTCAGCTAAAAAGAAAAAAACAAATATAACAGCAGAGTGTTCTGTCATAAATCCACTAACTAATTCTGATTCAGCCTCTGCTAAATCAAAAGGAGCCCTATTAGTTTCTGCTATAGAACCTATGAGAAATATTATAAATACAGGAAACAAAGGAAATATAAATCAAATGGCTCTTTGAGCTTCCACATTTACAGTTAAATTTAAACTACTAGTAAATAAAATGACCAGCAATATTGCAGAAGTTAATACTAGTTCGTAACTTATAAGTTGAGCTGTGCTCCTTAATGATCCTAAGAAAGCATATTTAGAATTAGCGGATCAACCAGCTAATAATATACCGTATGTAGCAAGTGAAGACACTGCTAATAAATATAATATACCTAAATCAAAATCAAATATAGTTATACCTGGGCCGTAAGGTACCACAGCATAAGCTAATAATGAAAATACTAACGTTACTATGGGACCAACAAAAAATAGTATTAAATTTGATTGGCTAGGTGCTACATATTCTTTTAATAATAGCTTTAAAGCATCTGCAAATGCTTGAAGAAGACCTAAAAATCCTACAGCATTAGGTCCTAATCTACGTTGCATACTCGCCATAGTTTTTCTTTCTGCTACAGTTACATAAGCTACGCCTAATAAAGCTGGAACTGTTAAAACTAATACTTCCAATATAGGCCTTAATATCGACATGTAAAATCTTTATATCTATAACTTTAAATCTTAAAAAGTATCTATTATCTTTATAATCTTATTTTAATAACTATCTGCTGACTATATATCACTTTTACATTTTACAAGTAGTGTTATTTTATATGTTATATATAAGGTAGTAATATCTATTTTTTTTATTATATAGACAGATACTTATTAAATTTAATTGGCTTTATAACTATTGTAAACAGGTTATCATAATATTTATAAAATATTATATTTTATATTAACACTGTTGTTTCTAGAATTTGTTTCTTTTAAAGCAGCTCTAGCTTACTCTCCGGTGTTGGATCCTGTTACATAATTCCTTGCAAGTAGTGGTAGAATAGGACTTTACCAAATAGATACCTATCATTAGTTAGATTCGTAGAGTAGGAGAAAAAATTCTATTATAACCAAAATTGTTTTTCTTTTTTTTCAGTGACGCGTTGAATTACATACTGCTAAGGATTTCAATATTTTACATAAGTAGTTTTCTGGTAATATTACCTTTACCATCAAATACCCTATTTTTCGTTTGCAAATTAGTACATTGATTTAAATAATTTAAATATAATCCCTTTTAAGGGTTACTTATCTTGAATTATATACCGTAGGGTAGGCATTCATGTGTCCAAAAACTACAACTATATCTTTGCATATTACACAGTAAACTCAAAATATCTGATTATTACGATATAATACTCGCACCTTTACTACATCGTCTTCAGTTAACTCCGGATAAAGAGGTAAAAGTGTAGTAACAAAATTAAGTTTATTTCAATTTTTATAAGCATTCTTAACTAGTTGGTTTCTATTTAATATATTTTATAATAAAAGCTAATTAAATAATTAGAAATCTAGATTTTTATAAGAACCAAAAGTTCATGGGTCTGATGAGGGAAAAATTTTTCTTTAGGTAACTTCCCCTAAAGAACTTTTGTTTGAGAATGGGCTTATGCTAAATGTAGGGGAAGTATTTTTATTTATTTAATTTATTATTATTTTCTGAAAAACTTTTTGATGCCTCTTTAAGAGAATTTGTTTCATAATTTGTGGATTGTTTGCTATTCATTCCAAGATAATGAGATGTAGGTCATAATTGTTCGAACAATATACATATTGCACCAGATAGATTAATTATAATTAAGTAATCCCTAAGACTTGCTTTATTCAAATCAAATATATTAATTATAGTCATTTTAAATATTCATAAACTGATTGCTACGATTGTTATTTTTATGACTTTTTTAGCCAAGTGTTTAAATTTTATTTTTGAGGAGAAAGTTTTAATTACTTGGTTTTCTTTAGTTTTTGTGTTAACAGATTTCGTTCTATAGAATACCATAGATAATAGTAATATTAGTAAAACACAAATAGAATAGAATAATATAATAGGTAGATATAGATATAGAAATGCTCCTATAAATATATAAAGCGCGTAAGTGGTAACTATACCTGTATCTAATGAACTTAAACTTTTACTAATATAAGATATATTATTTTGCAAACCGTACGGTCCTATTAGTTCTATAGCACCTTTATCTAATACTTTGGTAGTATGACCACCCAAATGTAATACAGTTTCAGTAATATATTTATTATATATTAATTCTATAGAAAACCGTAAATTAAAGAAACTGTACATGTTATTACCAAATTTAGAAAATTTTCATCTGATTAAATTATTTAACAGGTATTCTGATATAATTAACGAAGAAATTGTTAATAAAACTGTCATTATGAAAGGCAATAATTTATATATGGTAAGCACAGCAAACTCAGTATTTATTAAAATATCATTACTAGGGTGTATAAAAATACTATTATCTGTAAACACGCCTGAACCTAAACCTATAAATATGTCCTTTGTAAAAAACCCAAAGTATATAGAAAATAAAGCCAACACTATTAAAGGTAAACTCATAAATATATTACCTTCGTGTATAATTTTATAATCTCTTAAGGTCCCATTAGGATTAGTTATAAAAGTTAAATATAGTGTTTTTATAGAATATAAGGTAGTGAACATAGCTCCTATAGTGGCTATATAATATACTATTATACTAGATAAACCGAATTTACCATAACAAGATTCTAATATAAAATCTTTACTAAAATACCCAGTCATAAAAGGAAAAGCTACCAAACTTAAAGAAGCTATTAACATAACAGAATAAGATAAAGGAAGAAATTGTTTCAATCCTCCATATTTTCTAAAATCTTGTTTATCCGCTACAGCATGTATAACTGCTCCAGCTCCCAGAAATAACAATGCTTTATAAAAGGCATGATTAACTAAATGATATAAAGCTATAGTATAAGAGGATAGCCCTATAGCTACTACCATAAGTCCTAATTGGCTCATAGTAGAATAAGCTATAACTTTTTTAATATCTTGTTGAAATAGCCCTATTAGTGAACTAAATAAGGTAGTTATAGCACCAACTCATAAACATAATAATAATACAGTTGTACTATATTCTATAAGAGGTGATGATCGGATCATCAAGTAAACTCCCGCAGTAACCATAGTAGCAGCATGTATTAATGCCGAAACTGGCGTAGGACCCTCCATAGCCATAGGTAATCATACGTGTAATCCTATCTGGGAACTTTTTGCCATAGCTCCTATCAATAAACATATACCTATAATAGTTATTATATTTTCATTAATAAAAGGAGCTAATGAAAATACTGTTGTATAATCTAAATTACCTAAACTTCACAAAATAGCAAACATTCCTATTGTTAAAAAACAATCACCCACTCTATTAGTTAATATAGCAGAAACGGAACTTTGATTTGCTGCTATTCTAGTAAATCAAAAACTAACTAAAAGGTATGAACATATACCTACACCTTCTCAACCTACAAACATCAATAAATAATTATTAGCCGTGACCAATATAATCATCATAAAAGTAAATAAACTTAAATAACTGAAAAATCTCTGATTATGAGGATCATGGCTCATATACCCTATAGAATATATATGTACAGCAGATGAAACAAATAATACAGGTATTAACATTAGTGTAGTTAAAGAATCAAAATTAAAAGCTAGAAATACATTTAAATATTCCAAATCTATTCATCTTAATAAATTAATAGAGACAGGGGTAGAAGTTAAACCTATTTCTAAGAAAGCTAATACTGCAGATATTGTAGTTAATAATACCAAACTACATGTTATATATTGTGAACCTTTTGTACCAACATTCCTACCAAAAAACCCAGAAATGATTGAACCAACTAGAGGCATTAATACTATAAGTAAATACATTATTTATATTCAATTGTTATACTACCTCTTAATCTATAATATGCTACTAATATGCCAAGTCCTATGGCTGATTCTGCACCCGCAATAGTTATTATATATACAGCAAAAGTTTGTCCTAATATATCATCATATTTTAAGGAGGCAATTAATATTAAAAATGTTATAGCTAATAACATTATTTCTATGGAAATTAACATAAGTATTATGTTTTTTCTATTTAATACAAAACCTAATATTCCTATTAAAAACAATAAAAGAGAAAAATTCATGAAATATATTTATAAATAAAAGAAAATTTAGCAATAGAAAAATGTAATAGGATATCTTTGGTAAAATTATTAATCAATTACAAGATCTTTATTAATAGATTAATTTTTTTGCAACTGTAATTTGATATTTGTTTTATAATTATAATTAGCATATTTTATATAAAATATAATTTTATATTAATTTGTTTATAGCATATTGTTTGCTATCGATATTAAGAGCTTTTTTACCAAGCTCAAAAGCAAATCCTATGGTTAGGATAATAAAGAAAGCAAGCATAATAAATAATCCATAGCCACCATTAGTATATGAACTAACAACGTAAGGATAGATAACTAGCAATTCTAAATCAAATAATAAAAACAATAGTGCATATATAAAAAAAGATATGCTAAACTGTGTTCTATTTTGTCCTAAAAATGAATGAAATCCACACTCAAATGTACTTGATTTTTCTTGATATGGACTATGAGGAGCTAAAATTAAATTAAGACCTAATAATATTAAAGCCAGTACAGGTATAAAACATAGAAAAAAAGTTATAGAATTCATATTATACAAACATACTAACAGCTAATATATTAGTTATACTTAGTCATTGTTGTGGGTTTAATATAAATAATAATATTATTAAAGTAAGAATAGAAATAGTAATAGCCATGTTAGTTGACAAAGTTATAGTATAACTTTTATCTTTACTAAATTTGTAATCTGTTTTTTCAAAAAAGATTTCTTTGATTATATTTAGATAATATACTGCACTAATAACACTAGTTAATATGGCTACTAAGGATATAAATACGTAACCTTTATCTAAAGCACAAGATAATATCATTTGTTTTCCGAAAAATCCAATAAGTGGCGGTACACCTACAAAAGAATACATTACAATAGTTAAACTTATAGCTAATATAGGATTGATGAAAAAATATCCTTTTAATTGAGCTATATATTGTATTGGAGAATTTTCTTGTTCTAAGGATATTTTTTCATCCTTTTTACCATGTATATATATGGTATATCCTATACTTATTAGTATAATAAATGCATTTATATTTGATAGAGAATATTGCATAAGATAAAAAATAAAAGCTTGCATAGATTCTATACTGTTTACAGAAACTCCTAATAATATAAAACCTATATGAGATATAGTACTATAGGCTAACAGTCTTTTTATTCTAGGTTGGTTTAGACCTAACACAGTACCTATTATTAAGGATAAAAAAGAACTTATTAATAAACCGTTAGTTCAATTAAAGTTGTACACTATTAAACTACTGGTATGATGTACTATATCTACTAAAAAAACAAGTAAGGATATTTTTGCTACGTTTGCCACAAATGTAGTCACTATTGTAGGAATTGCATCATAAACATCAGGGGATCAAAAGTGAAAAGGTGCAGCGCTTATTTTAAATAAAAAACCTAAGGATAACAATATTAGGCAATAATTAATATAGTTATTATCATATCAATATATCATATTATGAACAGAATAGCTTACATCTGACAAATTAGCTAATATATAATATCCCTCTAAACTACTAGTTCCAGAATTAGAGTAAAGTAGTCCTGAAGCTAATAATATAAAACATGAAGATAAGCCACCTAATAAAAAATAAGTTAAACCAGCACCTGTAGATGATTCACTATTTCTGTACAAGCTACATAATAAATAGAGTCCGTAACTTTGTAATTCTATAGATATAAATACTGATATTATATCATTACTACTAATAAGAAACATAGCTCCTATGATGATAAAAATAATAACTAAAGGGTATTCTGTTATAGTAAATTGTTCTTTATTTTTATCAGATAATTGTAAATTATATAACAAATTAACTATCAGTCTATTATTAGCATTTGTTTTATTATTTATATAATTTCTGGGCAAAAAAGCTGTTAATTGCAATATAGTTATAGTAACAAATACTATAAAAAAATGAAAGCTTATGGTTAAGTTAGAATTTTTAAATAATCCTCCTAATATATTAACTCCTTCTTTTAAAACGACATAATTAAGAGAGTTTACACTTATTATTAGGGTAATTAATAATATTGCCATTAAACTTCTATTAAAAGATAATGATAAATCTCGTCGACTTGTAAAAGCATTAGATAAAAGTACTAAAATTGTTGCCACTAACAGCATGTAACCTATTAATTTATTATCCTAATAATAAACTAGTGGATTAAGTATATTATAATTTGGTTAAAGATACACGGCTCATAAATAATGTAACGAATTTTGGTAATATATATTTAGAGAAACCGTATATTAAAATAACTAATAATACAAAGGTAAATATTACTTGATTTAAAAAGAAAAATGGTACTAATTGTGGCAATTTTGTTTAGATAAATTTTTTATACATATACAAATTGTATATTTCGTATAACAGTCCAGATTAAGATCATAGTTAACATAAAACGTATAGTAGGGCTAAAGAAATATTAATAATATTAATATATAGTAAAAAAGTCTAAATTATGTTCTACACAGAAAAGTGAACAAAAAAGAACTAAAAAAATTTTTTTATAAAGGTATAAAGTTTATGTTATCGTAAATATATTGTGTTAGTGTAAATCAATACCGTCTTTTATATAACTACAAGTTAATACTATAAACACTTGAGCTTGTATAAATGCTATACCTAATTCTAAACCGGAGAATGCAATAATAAATGTTAAAGGTATTAATCCTATGATTAAAAATATAAACCCCGAAGACATAATATTGTAACAAAAACCTGATAATATGTTAAGTAACATATGACCACTTAAGATATTTGCTCCTAAACGTAAACCTAAACTAACGTTTCTCGATAAATAAGAAATAAATTCGATTAATACTAGTAGAGGTAACAAACCTAGAGGACAACCTGCTGGTACAAATAACGAAAAAAATTTTAAGCCATGTTTACTGAACCCTAAAAAAGTAGCACCTAAAACTATAGAAAAACTAAGAGATAAAGTTAAAATTAAATGAGAAGTAGATGCAAAACTATAAGGCATCATACCCATAAGATTATTTATAAGTATAAAACTAAATAATACATATATAAATGGAAAATATAACTGTCCAGATATATTATTTATTTGACTTGTTACTACACTATGTACAGTAGCATAAATACTTTCTAGACTTAGTGATCATGAATTTGCTACTGTTTTGTCTTTATTAAAGGCTAACATATTTAATGAAAAAGTGATAAAAGCTCCTAAACATAAATACATTCCTATATTTGTTAAGAATAATTGAGCATTAAAAAAAATAGGAGCTTTTATACCTATTAAATCTCTTATTTCAAATTGATCTAAAGGGCTAAAAGTAGAAATAACTATTTCTATACCATCTACTACGGGATTTGGTATTTCTGGATACATATCTGCTTTAATAGGAGTCATGATACCATGTTTTAGTTAAAATTCAAAAGAAAAATATCTAAATTTAAGCTGATCAGGAACAACAAGGAATCGAACCTTGTTACTTTAATCTGCAATTAACTACATAACCTTTCTGTCATTGTTCCTATTAAAAGATGAGCAAAATAAACTTAATTTATATTCTTGAATTTCTTTTTATAGAAAATTATTGTTCTTCTAATCAACTTAAAAATTTTTCTATAGGTAATGATTCTATAACAATTGGCATAGAACTGTGCAATACACCACATATTTCAGAACATTGACCATAAAATACTCCTTCTCTGTTTACCAATACAGATACTTGATTTAATCTACCAGGGTAGGCATCACATTTAATACCTAATGAAGGGCAAGCGAAAGAGTGTATAACATCTGCAGCTGTAACTATAAATCTTACATGTGTTAATTCAGGTAGAATAACTCTGTTATCTACTTCTAACATTCTTAAAGATCCTACTTCTAAATCAGATTCAGGAACTAAGTATGAATCGAATTCTATAAAATCATCATCGCTGTTTAAAAAATCAGGATATTGGTAACTTCAGTATCATTGATGACCCTCTGCTAATACTGACATAGAAGGATCGCTTATTTCATCCATTAGATATAACAATTTAAAAGAAGGAAATGCTATTAATATTAATATTAATGCTGGTGTTATAGTTCATATTAATTCTATTAATGTACCATGATTAGTATATCTATAGGATATAGGTGAAACATTATGATTAAATGTTTTAACTATGGATACTAATATTCAACCCACAGCAAATAATATTATTACTAAATAAAACATTATAATATCATGTAATTCTACTAAGCCTTCCATTTGTGGCGTTGCACTGTCTTGAAAATATAAACCTCAAGGTCTAGGTGTGTCGTTTAAATCTAAATCCATTATAAAATGTGCCATCATTGGTATAAAGAAAAGTAGAAAAGTTACAGGAAATAAACCTATATTGCGGCGCACTGCGTCTCATATCATTAGACTAGTCATAATAGCACTAGCTAAAGCCATTTGACTTCTAAGACCCCAATCATAAATAACATCACAACTAATATAAGCAAGAAAAGGTAGTATTATGACACCTATTTCTTTTAAAATTTCTGAAAAAGATAACGTTTCTGTAACAGAAACTAATAGAAATACGTGTGATATATCAGAAACTAAAGGTTTATATACTACGTGTTGTATTTGCTCTGAGGAAAAATTTTTAACTAATTGTTTAGAATTATCAGACGATTGTTGAATATTTTCAGGTAATTCTACTAAACTATTTTCTAATAAACTTAAAAAAGGTATAATTATTAAAAAATGAGAAAAATACAATATGGTAGATAATTGACCAAATTCAATAAAAGGAGATTCTACATGTTTAGCTCCTAATTGCATTAATATTATAAAATTTCCTATAAATATATAAAAGGCTATTTTACTTAAAGGTCTAAATTGTATACCTCTAGATCTAGATAAATCAGTTAATGGAAGAACTAATAATATTAATATAGCAGAAAACATAGCTATAACACCTAATAATTTATTAGGTATAGATCTTAATATGGCGTAAAATGGTAAAAGATATCATTCTGGTACAATAGCAGGAGGTGTTTGCATAGGATTTGCCATTACATAATTTTCAGTATCTCCTAATATGTTAGGCATAAAAAATACAAATATAGATAAAACTACGATAAATAAAAAAATTGTCACAAGATCTTTAAAAATAAAATAAGGAGCAAAAGGTATTCTATCATAGTTACCTGACACCCCCACTGGATTACTAGAACCTGCACTTTCATGCAATGCTACTAAATGCATTAATACTAGTGCAGCTAATATGAAAGGTAGAACGAAATGTAATGAAAAAAATCTATTCAAAGTTGCATTATTTACACTAAACCCACCTCATAGAAATTCAACAATATCTTGTCCTATTCATGGTATAGCACTCATTAAGTTAGTAATAACTGTTGCACCTCATAAAGACATTTGACCATAAGGTAAAACATACTGACCTACTTCATATTAAAATTGTGAAGCTAGAATAACTTTGAATTCGTATATTCTATTAACTATAGAATAGTTAAAGGTTTCGACTGTGCATTAAGCAGCATTACAGCTACCCATCAGTGACCCAGTCTGTCGCGATTATTTAGATAACCGACGATCTCTAAAAAATAATAATCACTATTATCATTTTGCTATCTCTTATCTATCTCTTATCTCTTATCATGTCGTTTGTATAATGTGATATCATTTGTATGATGTCATGTAGAACTCTGATGTCATGTAGAATTATGATGTCATATGGAAGTATCTAGAATAAAAAGATTAGTAATCCTACAATATATAAGTCGCCTACCAGACCATGTTTCTATCTTCCTATTCTAAACTTCTTTAACTTTTTACAACTGTACAGCACCACTATCTTCATAGTTATGGCTCAACAAGACTATCTTTCTTCTCCAATTTTTCGATTACTTGAACAACGAGTAATGAATCCACCCTCTGGTAAACCCAAAGAGCACCATGTGGGAAGTTGGTTAGCCACTCTACTCAAGCAAGTCTTTTCTGCAGATATATGGGCAATCACTCCAGAAAAAAGCGATGATACCACCAATAAAAAACCCGACTTCGTAATCGAAAAATTGGAGGGGAATGAATTACACTATCATCTCATCTGCGAAGTCAAAAGACAAGGTAGCAACGACCGTATGGAAGATGCCTTACACCAAACCGTCGAACACATTGCAGTAACAATGGATGAGAACAAGTACTATGAAGTGTTTGTCATTATCCAACGTGGTGTGGATATAGGATTCTTCGAATACCACAACGATAGGAGTAACCTCAGGACAGGACATAAGAAAACTGACACTCGTCATTTCGAAGGATGTGTATCACTTACACAGGACACACATACAGGTCTAGCCGTGGTTTCTCTTGCCACAGCACCACCAGGAATAAAACCTTTATTCCATGATGAGCAAAAGTTGCATAAGATCAATCGGACAAGAAAACGAGCAAAGAAATACAAATACGATTGTATTTTCAATATTATTAATCATCGTGACGAGATCAATAAGATGTTGCACCATATATCATGCAATATCCCAAGACCTTCTTACCTGGAGAATGAGGATAGTGGTAGTGAATCTGTTTCATCCACAAGTAGTTCAGATATAGATATGGAATAGACAGATAAGCATCTAGATAGTACAAAATAGCTAGCAGCTATAATATATTCTGACATATTTGATTTTTGATCGTTTTCACTGACATTGCCAAAGAAGTATTTTTCTCCAATAACCCTGTCGGATCATTCCACTTTAACCTTATTTTCTTCTAAAAGTTACATAAGGTTGATACTTGTGGGACTATAACATAATATTTTTTATAAGTAAGAACCATACTTAATAATTCAACGTTTTTTTAACAGTTTACTGTCACTTTTTAGTGCTCTATATATTGTCTTTATACTACAATCTAAAATTTTACTTGCTTCTGTCATAGAAGAATATTCGCCATAAACTGTATCATCCTTATTATAAACAACAACAGGTTTAGATAATTTTTTCATATTAGACATAGCTTGTTCAGTAAATTTTCTAGGCAATCTATCTAAGGCAGCTTTTCTTAATTTTTCTTTTGTAAAATCACTAAGTGTTTTACCTCTATTTAAATTACCTATCTTTAGTCTGCGTTCCTCACTATAATTAGATTTCATTTTTATACGATCAAGTTCTGTATGCTTATAACCAAAAGAGTTACCTGCTTCAGTTAAAATATTGTAATTAGGTAATAAAGACTTCAAGTAGAAATCTTCCAAATCTAATAATCTTTTATTGTTTTCTTTGGTGATAAGCTCAGGGTACTCTTCAAGTATAACAAAAGAAAAACTACTTAATTTATATTTTGTTACTGCATGTTTTAGTATTTTACTGCCTGTTAATCCTATTAGATGGTTATAGAACCTAGAATAAAGTTTATTGGTACAGGCAGAACCTATATAGTAGTCTAGAGTTATTTTATTCAGTATAAGATATATACCACTTTTATTTTTACAAAAAGTGTTTATTTTTCGTTTGGTACTTTCCAAATTTAACTGTTCATAACTTATGATAGGATTAAGATTTTTTTCTATTAAAAACATTTTCGTTGAATGTGTATAAAGTTTATTAAGTGGGATTTTTGAGTAAACTTACGTTTAAAGTATGAAAAACTTATTTTGTTTTTATTATGTCATTTTGGGCTATGTTTATAACCCAGGAAAGCAGTAGCTATCATTAATATAAATATAATTGTACCTATAGTTCACACCAACGTTCTAGGAGCTTTGTAAGATCCGTAATACAATCCTCTACCTATGTGTAGATAAACTATAAAAAAGAATGCAGAAGCTGTATTAGAATGTAAATAACGTATCATTCATCCGTTATTTACATCCCTCATTATATGTTCTACTGAATTAAAAGCATCTAAAACACTAGGATTATAATGCATTGCTAGTGTTATACCTGTAACAATTTGTATACCTAAACAAAAAGCTAATAAGGATCCAAAATTTCATAAGTAGCTTAAATTTGAGGGTTGAGAACTATCTATAAGATAAGCGTTTACCAGTTTTAATAAAGGGTGACTTTTTAGAATTCTCATTATAAATAATATAAATGCTATACACTTGTCCAGTAAAATTATTGTTACTATACTCTATAGTAACAATAGACACATAAACATAAATATAAATAAATTAGGTTACATAGAAGCATTAGGTATACCGATATCCAAATAGATATTGTATTTATTAAAAACAAACGCAATATATTTTCCATTATTTTTTTAATTTTAAATATCTTTATATTGCTTACATAACCTAAATGCTTTTGCATTTTTGGAGTAATATTCAGTATATTATCAGATAATAGATCCACATGTTGTATTAATAACATGTTGATTATTGTTGTCTGAATTTAAGGTCAAATTCTAATTGCTGCTAACCCAAGTTTTGCATATACACGATCTCTTACAGCTACATTTCTAATGCCGGGATCTTCCTCTAATGTATATGTAAGATTATTTACTCTTTATTACTTTATTATGGAATGCACAACATGGATTAGCGGCAACTTGACGACAGGTACCTAACATGATGGGAGGAACAAAAACTGCATTCGTATAAACTACATATGGTAAAATTTAACCTTACCTCTTCTAGGATTCGAACCTAAAATCTCGATATCAGAAGTATCATGCCTTACCTATTAGGCCAAAGAGGCTTTTAACTTTATTTTTATATTAATTAAATATGTTTATCCTTACGAAATTATTGACGATGTGGAGGGAAATTGTAAGTATAACCACAATCTCCTATAGTTTTTGATATATATAACTATATCAGTATGTTTAATATATCATGTAAACTCCGCTTACGATCTGGATAAATCTGAGCTAGATGCTATAAGCATTTAATAAATTATTTCCATATCCAGCACCGATATTTATATAAGTCAGCCTCGAGTACCTTTAGATAATGGCATAGGTTTTATGACATATCAGCCCTATCCACAATGACAGGTCTGATAGGTCTTGGCATATCAGACCCCTCTTCAGTAATAGGAGGTTTGACAGGCGATGTATCTGGAGTAGTACTGGAATCCTTTACTGCCTCATCTTGTTCTATGTGTAGTAGTTGATTTGCAATATCTTGTCCCATTTTTATAGTAATGTTTTTTTGTCATATAAAGTACTTTTTAATACGTTTAACCTATTGAAATTAGGTAATTTTTTCATTATTCATTATAATCCTAAACTTACCTAAGACATAATCATATAATATTATATCATATAGATTTTCACTCGAAATGTTGTGTAAATACATTAATATTACGTGTATATTGTATAATTTCTCTTGATAGGTAACTAGAAACACATAGGATAATTGCTTTTATTATAAAATTTAAATACCTAATCTAGAAAAGATACTACTTTGTAAAGGTAAAGATACAAAAGCATGAGGTTTAGGTGGGCTTGTTAAAGCTCATTCTAGTGATGTATGTACTCTATTGTTTAATGTTCTTAAAGTATCACTATAAAATGCTGCTATAGATCATGGATATCTAGTAGTGTAAAGGTCACCTCTTAATTGAATATAAACTATATGTAAGAATATATAAGTGGCTACTACGCTAACTATTGATCCATAACTACTTACAAGATTTCATCCTGCAAAGGCATCAGGGTAATCGCTTATTCTTCTAGGCATACCTTGTAAACCTAAAAAGTGTTGTGGGAAGAAAGTAAGGTTAACTCCTATGAATAACACTCAAAAATGAACTTTGCTTTGATTATGGTTATAAGATAACCCTATTATCTTTGGTATTCAAAAATATCAGGCACTAAATAATGCAAATACTGCACCCATACTTAACACATAATGAAAATGCGCTACAACATAGTACGTATCATGAAATGCTATATCAAGTGAAGCATTAGCTAATACAACACCTGACAACCCTCCTACAGTAAATAGGAATACAAATCCTAATGCAAATAACATAGAAGATATTAACATTAATGATCCTCCGTAACATGTAGCTAATCATGAAAATATTTTAATCCCTGTAGGAACTGCTATTATTAATGTTGCAGCGGTAAAATAAGCTCTTGTATCTACATCTAAACCAACTGTGTACATGTGATGACTTCAAACAACAAAACCTAATACACCTATAGACATCATAGCGTATACCATACCCAAATAACCAAAAACAGCTTTATTAGAACTGGCTGATATGGTAGTACTAATAATACCAAATCCTGGTATTATTAATATATAGACCTCTGGGTGACCAAAGAATCAAAAAAGGTGTTGGTACAATATTGGATCACCACCCCCTGCTAATTCGAAGAATGATGTATTAAAATTTCTATCTGTCAATACCATAGTAATAGCACTAGCTAGTACGGGTAAGGATAATAGCAATAGAACTGCTGTTACTACTATGGCTCATCCGAAAAGAGCAAGTTTATGTAATTTTATTCCAGGTGTTCTCATATTTAATATAGTTGTAATAAAGTTATTTGCACCTAATAAACTACTTATACCTGAAAGATGTAGAGCAAATATTGCAAGGTCTACACTAGGTCCACTGTGACTTTGTACACTAGATAAAGGCGGGTAAAGAGTCCAACCCGTACCTGCTCCATTTTCAATTGCTCCAGCAAATAAAAATAAAGCTATACTTGGTATAAGTAATCAAAAACTTATATTGTTTAATCTTGGATATGCCATATCAGGACCTCCTACTAATAAAGGTAATAAGAAATTACCAAATCCCCCTATCATAGCTGGCATAACCATAAAAAATATCATAACAATAGCATGTGCTGTAATTATACTATTATATAGTTGGTTGTCTGCTATGTATTGCACACCTGGAGCAGATAATTCTAATCTTATTAATACAGAAAAAGCTGTACCTACTAAACCCGAAAATAAAGCGAAAATAAGATATAAAACCCCTATATCTTTTGCATTTGATGAACAAAGTCATCTTTCAACCCATAAACTCATTTTAGATTTTAATAAATTTTGCCTATCTGCAACGACTTCATTTTCACCTTCACTATCCTTCTCACCTTGCTCTTCATTATTCTTCATATTATAATATATAATTATATAAAACACATATAGTATTATTTATAAATTTAAATAGTAACTTCTAAATAATAGTATGTGTTGCTAAATA